TTTGACTACGTACCACTAAAGGGTTTAATCGCAAACTTGACAGATAACCCAGAAACTCTAAATTATCTTTAGATAATTGATTTATATTGACCTTGTGCGATTGAAACCATACGGAAAAATAACATTGCCATAAATTCACAAAAAAATATTTCCATTTATTAATCAGAAGCGGCGTATCCTTTGTTGCCAGAATGCATCTTCCGTGATATCTAACATAATGTATGAAAGGATCCTTAAGCAACCCTAGGATCGCCGGAAAATTAGTAACAAAAACTTTTAAAAAATGTTGTATTTTTCCATAGAATAAAATTCGCTCAAAAAGGACTGCATAAGATGTCGATCGTAAATGCGAAGACCGCTTGCGTAGAAAAAAAAAGATGGATTCGTATTCACATACATGAGAATTATATAAGAACAAGAAAAATCTTGGATTCAAAATTGATTTTTTTTGAATATAAAAATTCTTCCAATTGCAATACTCGTATAGACAGAACCGAAAAAAATGCAAAGAAGAGGCATCTTTTACCCAGTAACGTAAGGTTTGAACCAAGATTTCTAGATGGATGGGGTAAGGTATTAGTACATCTAACACATAATTAAAATGTGCTAATTTGTCTTCTAAAAAGGGAAATATTGAATGAATTGATTGTAAATTATAAGATTTTTTTAATTGTTTTCCTTGGAAAGAGGATCCTAATCTTAAGGAAAATGGAATTTCTACAATCACTGCAAATAAAACAGATATCATTTGATAATAGAAAAGACTGGTATACCCCAAAAAGGGATTTTGGTTCAAATCCTTAGTCGGAATAATCAAACGATTCTGTTCATACATTCGCAAAATTAAGCGTTTCACAATTAGTGAACTATATTTTTTGTCATAATCCGTATTTTCCAAGAAAATAGAGCGAGTTCTATTTAATCTATTTAAACCATGATCATAAGCAAGTACATAAATATACTCCCGAAAAAAAAGTGGATATAGAAAACTCTGTTGCCGAGCCCCATTGAACTCAAAATATCCTTGCAATTTCTCCATTTGGATTGAAATTCGATTTGAACTGAAGGTAAAGTCTTTATTTTCTTGAGTTCTGAAATGACACATAGTGCGATACAGTCAAAATAAGGTATTAGACTACGAAAGCAATAGATACCTCATAAACAGGTAGACTGCTAAACGGATTCTCTATCTTTAATAGGTTTATGTTCGTTATATTATAGAATAACAAAACAAGATGATTAGAAATCCTTTATTTTTTTAACCTAATCGCTCTTTTGATTTTGGAAATATATATATTTTTTATCAATATACTGCTTCTTTTACACACTCCAACCTAACCCAAATGGACTAGGTAAAAAAATAATTAGGACTCATGAAAAAATTGATAATAACACGCAAGAAAAAAATGCCTTCCCATACCCGTATTAGGCACTAATCTATTTTTAACATTTAATTAGATCGGGTAATTTTTCAAATTACGAATGGAAGCTCGTTTCTTTTTTTTTCCTGGAATCAGGAAAACTGGTTTTTTATCCATCCATTTATATTTATTCACTTGACCCAAATTGGAATTCTTTTTTTCGACATCGAAAACAAGGTTGTACCGATCAGGAAAGAAAAAAAAATGTTATCTGAATTCTCCCTTGATACGACATGCTATTTTTTCCATTCATTCCTTTCAGGATCAGTCGTGGTCTTACAAACTCTACCGCGGATTTGGACGAATCCTTTTCTTCATACAAATGTGTAAAAGATGCTAGTCGCACTTAAAAGCCGAGTACTCTACCGTTGAGTTAGCAACCCCCAAAAACAAAAAAAGAACCTACTGCAAATATGTAGATACAACCAGAATAAAGAAAAAAATCCAGTCGTGTGCGCGTCAGGGATAAATGGATCCATTTATCTATGAGAGAATTATATTTGGTCCATACACTGTTGTCAATATGATTGTGAATTTTTCATATAGTGAAAAGAATAGAAAAAATAAATAAAAAAGCTTAACCCCTTGGTTTGTTAGTTCATACAATGAATGAAAACTAAGCCAGTTCGGGTAATCTCAAATCTTTTTATACTTTTTTCGACCCATTTTTTATGGCCTTTTATTTTTTATCATGAATAAATTATTCATATAATAATATATATATATATTAGTTTTATTCAGAATTACTATATTATTTTATATGAATTACTATATTATTTTATATACAGTATTATTTTATATTTTATATACAGGAAAATTTTGTATTAAAAAAAAATTCGAATTTATATAGTTGTTAGCAGGGTATTTTTTAGTATTCGTACCTTTGGAGGAATACTAATAATAAATCGAAATGCTAATAGAAGTGAAAGAGGAGGAAAGAGAAGAGTAGATAAAATTTGATATCAAGCTATATACGAGTCTTTCACATCCTCTTTTTTAGATTTAATTAATTCAATTTCGTTTTATTAAGACTTAATTCCGTAAAAATCCCTGCCTTCTTTGAAATATCATAAACTGTTCTTGTTGGTTGAGCGCCTTTTTTAAGAAAATCGAGAATCGCAGGAAGATTTAAATAAGTTTGATTAGTTATCGGATCATAAAAACCCACCTTGCTAAGATCTCTTCCTTCTCTTCGGGATCGAACATCAATTGCAACGATTCGATAAACGGCTCATTGGGATAGATGTATATGAATAATACCCCCCCCCTAGAAACGTATAAGAGGTTTTGGCCTCGTACGGCTCGAGAAAAAAATTGAATGAGTAGAAGTTAACTTTAACTCTCTGTCTCAAATTAAAATAGTAAATTCAAATATTAAATAGATTAATAAAAACATTAAATAAATTAGCCAGTATTGAAACCCTAAATATTTTTTTCCATAAAAAGCATTCGTAACATTCGTACTCTCGTAACTCAAGTTAAATAACTCTCAAATATCTCACCGGAGAATCCTTAAGTACTTTTTTTATTGAGTAGTCTCTAGCCCTTTTTTTGTTTGTCTCATTTTTTAGAATCAATTTTGATTCTTCATTCTGATCTAGTTGTTCAAACAATTGAAAATTGGATTTCCTTGTTTCAGGATTCTTTATCCTTACTTTGAATCTTTAGGTTTAGACATGACTTCGGTGATCTTGACTCGTTTTATTAAAAAAGGGCAGCAACAAGCCCCTTATTTTGTTTATGATTTCTTTGCTTTCTATACAAAAAATCATACAAACACTTGATTCACGCATGATAGACTTTTGATTCAAAGAATTTGACAATTTTAAGAAAATTTCCTTTTCCATTGTAAAATTGCTTGAAAGGACTTTTTTTTCAATATAAAAAGACTTACGAAGTTGTTCCAACTTATTGATTCGCACTAACCCTAGATCCCTACTCCTGCGAAAGGAATAAAAACTTTCTATTCTCCTCGAGCTCCATCCTGTACTCTTTTTTATATTCCAAAAAAGTGTAGGACTCTAGTAAAATAGAACACAAAATGTCGAGCCAAGAGCACCCTTATTCCTATATAAAAAGTGGCGGATGAAAAAATCCACAGCAGATCATGTCCTTCAATTCAAGTCGCACGTTGCTTTCTACCACATCGTTTTAAACGAAGTTTTACCATAACATTCCTCTAGTTTGTGTAATTGATTCAATTATGGAATCATGAATAGTCATAGTTCAGTCAGTATATCGTAATCTATACTTTTGCTTTCTCTATGAATGGAATAGTGAATTTACGCATAAAGGTTCAGTCAGAATTCAAATGAATCCCATATTAGTTTGAATAGAAATCTATATTTATATATATAAATATAGATTTTTTTTTATTCAAACTCTTAGAATCTATGGTTCTACCTTACTTACCTGCATCACACACAAATTCAAAAAGCAAATAGATTTTTTTGAATTCGATTGAAATGATGAAAAATAAGTTTATTCGTTTTTTCATTTTAATATTTGATTCTTAAAAAATATTGGATTTTTAAAGAGAAAGATGGTGTACAAAGGGAATAGAAGATTGATTCCGTAATGACTGTACTCTGGGACGGAAGGATTCGAACCTCCGAATAGCGGGACCAAAACCCGTTGCCTTACCGCTTGGCTACGCCCCATTTCGATTTTTATTCAAGACTACTAAAAGAGTAATATTCCTATTGGTTGTTCGTCAATTCAAAATTAAATATAGATTACATTGGTGCTAGAGTTTTAACACGTGTAGATAGCAAATGAAACTTACTTTATTGATCATTACATAGAATTCAATTAAGATATTGTATGAAAATATTATTTCTTTAATTCTCATAAGAGAATGAAAGGATTTTTGATTGAGTAAGTTCAACAAAGTCTTTTTAGACTATCTTTCTTTATTTTTTTCCTTATATAAAAAATCTATTAATAACTCAATCAAAATTAAATTATCCACAAGACCACCAATTTTTGTTATGCTTAATATATTTAATTTGATCTGTATTTGTTTTAATTCTGCCCTTTTTTCAAGCACTTTTTTAGTGGCCAAATTGCCGGAGGCCTACGCCTTTTTGAATCCAATCGTAGATGTTATGCCCGTAATACCTCTTTTCTTTCTTCTCTTAGCCTTTGTTTGGCAAGCCGCTGTAAGTTTTCGATGAAATTCTTAATAGTGTCTTAAAAAAATTCCCGGTTTTTATTCTTCCAACAATTAAAAAGATCAAAAAAATCTTCACGTATGAACGAACTCTCAATTCAAACATTGCATTTTTTTGGTAGCCAAATCTGGATCATTTCTATTTCCTAAATTTTATCCTCTTTTCCCTAAATGAAAGAACCTAATTAGATTCGAGTTCACCAAAAAAATATCTAGATTTTGGTATGCAAATCTGTTTGAATATGAAAGATTCGACTATTATCTTATCTTAATTACAAATGACTTTCTGAAACCTTTTTTTTTTTTTTTTGTATCAAAATTAGATATTTGGTATAAAAATAGAGAATCTATTCTCTTTTTTTTTTTTTAGTAAGATCTTGGAGATTTTGTAATGCTTACTCTCAAACTTTTTGTATACACTGTAGTTATATTCTTTGTTTCTCTCTTCATATTTGGATTCCTATCTAATGATCCAGGACGTAATCCGGGGCGTGAAGAATAAAAAAGAAAGGTTTTTTATTGCTTTATTTAATTAGTGGAAATGCTCGAATTTTATTAGGATTTTATCTATTACACACCATCAAAAGGAGAAAGGGAAAGAGAGGGATTCGAACCCTCGGTACGATTAACTCGTACAATGGATTAGCAATCCAACGCTTTAGTCCACTCAGCCATCTCTCCTAATCGAAAAGGGATACTTAATTAGGTTCCATTAAACAAAAAAAGGCTTGAAAAAGAACCTTCTCCACTTTATTCTTAAAAAGCTTTCTTTTTTTGTTTTTTGTATAGATTATTATTTATATTATATATATTTTTTCATTTTCTCTATTTGATTATTTTATTATATATATATATAAAATATAAAATAAAATTTATTTTTATTTATTTTTTATTATATAAATAGATTTATCCTCTATTTATATATATATATATATATTACTATTATATAACTATTTTTATAGAACTTTCTCAGTACTTCTAGTTATATGAAAAATGTAGATAAAGATTAGATAAAGAAAAGGTGCGAAAGCGAAATAAATAAAACCACAATAATAGAAATAGAGAATCCTTTTTTTATTTTGTCTCGTCAAAACACAAGTAAAAGATCTTTTTTCTTTTAATAGCCTGGCCTGGTCAGTCCCCAGCCGGGCCTTTTTTTGTTAAAGTTAAGAAGACTTATCCGATGGATTTTTAGACAAAAAAAGATTTGAAATTGAAAAAAAAAAGTGGACTTGAATCCGCTTTTACTAATTTTATTAAGTCAACGCTAGAATTTTCGAATTTTTTTTTTCAAATTTTTTTATTACACCCCCGATTACTTTGTTCGACAAAAGGTTAATTTATATGCAATAATTGCATTGTAGCGGGTATAGTTTAGTGGTAAAAGTGTGATTCGTTCCTTTAATCCCTTTAATAGTTAAAGGGTCTCTCGGTTTGATTAATTTTCCGATCAAAAATTTTATTTCTTAAAAGGATTTAGTCCTTTCCCTTTCAATGAAAGATTCAAGGCAGATTATAGATTCTCGTAATTTGTATCCAAAGACTCTAATCAAGTGTAAATTTGGATTATGAAATTCCGAAACATAATTTTTGAATTGGATAACTATTTACAATTCAATAAGTATAACAAGAGGATCCATGGATAAAGCTAGAAAAGTTTCTTTCTAATCGTAACTAAATCTTCAGTTCTATTCATTGTTTGGTATAGAAAAAATTGAAGCAAAATAGCTATTAAACGAGAACTTTGGTTTACTAAAGACATCGACATATTATATTGTTTTAGCTCGGTAGAAACCAAATACTTTTCCTAAGGATTCCGTTAAATAGAAATAAAGAACGAAGTAACTAGAAAGATTGTTCGAGTTCGCCTGATCTATCTTCTAGAAGGATCATCTAGAAAGCAAAATTTTCTGTGTAAAGTACCCAGACGGAAAAAAAAAGCTAACATAGATGTTATGGGTCGAATTTTGATTTTGATTTCGTTCCAGTCTTTTTTTATTTGGGAATTTCTCCATCCATCATAAAGGAGCCGAATGAAATCAAAGTTTCATGTTCGGTTTTGAATTAGAGACGTTAAAAATATAAAACTGATCGATCGACGTCGACTAAAACCCTTAGCCTTCCAAGCTAACGATGCGGGTTCGATTCCCGCTACCCGCTCTAAATTCACAATTGCCCCTTTTTTTTTATTAGAGACAATTTTCTCTATTAGAATTGTCTAATAGCAATTGTGTATTGAAGTGAATTCAATACACAATTGCTAAAAAGATTTCGCACATTCTTTTTTTTTAACAATTGGAAAGTCAAAAAAAAAGCGAAAAGCGTCCATTGTCTAATGGATAGGACATAGGTCTTCTAAACCTTTGGTATAGGTTCAAATCCTATTGGACGCAATATCAATATAAGATATATTGATATTTATCTATTATTTCTATTTCTATATATTATATATATAATTTCTATATATTATATATATAATATATTTTTATTCTATTTCGAAAAAAGGTAAGAAAGAAATAGAATAACAAAGCAATTCTGAATGCTTTAAGATTTAATATTAAACAGATATTAGTTATATACTTCTTTCTATTATATATACTTGACTTATAGACTTTATTAAAAAAAGAATCAAAAATAAGAACGTTTCGTTTCGTTTTTTATAATTTCTCCTGAAGTAGAAAACGTTCCAGTTGCTCTTGAATACCTTCTTTCAAAAAGCTTTCTGCTTCAGCGGTTAATGTCTTGGTAGAGGCTATGATTTCTTGAAACTGAGGTTTATTTGTTTTTAAGTAAGTGCGTAACTGAACGAGAAATTTTCTTACTTGTCCAATTTCTAATCCATCCAGATAACCATTTGTTCCGGTATAAATGGTCATTATCTGTTCTTCCACTGTGAGAGGGGCTGAT